TAGTCACTAGGTAGATAAAATTTCTATATCCACATTATATATATAAGTATATGCAAGTATATGCAGTAGACCTATAGTGGCCAGTGGCTGTTTTAAAAATAATCAACTGGATTTACCTAGCAAGTCTAGGGTAAAATGAAGTGTTTCACGACCGGCCCTAATTTCTTTTATTGAGATGATCTCTATCAAAACAAAATTCACTTGATTTATACATAACAGACATGTACACTTGCCAATTCGACATAAAAAAATTTCAAGAGATTTATGTGATAAAGAGATTATACTTGTCCCCTTGGACTAAAGTCTTAGATCCAATTTTGATAACTTCTTGATCCCGCTTACTAGATATATTTTAGTAGATTTATATAGAGAATGTCGATTCTAATGAACCATTCATGAATGACGAATCCAAAACAAAAATTCTATACAATTCTGAAAAACCGAAAGATTCCTCAGATCTAACCATTCCGTTATATTGACAATTTCAAAAAACTCATCATACTATGATGATAGTATGAGGGCGGTTGGGCAAGTCGGCCCCCATCGTCTAGCGGTTTAGGACATCTCTCTTTCAAGGAGGCAGCGGGGATTCGAATTCCCCTGGGGGTAGGGTACTACGAAAGGAAGTTGATCATGGATTACCAATAAGCCTCAAATTGATTCTTCCTGGGTCGATGCCCGAGTGGTTAATGGGGACGGACTGTAAATTCGTTGGCAATATGTCTACGCTGGTTCAAATCCAGCTCGGCCCAATAATTTGCCAATCTACCATGAGATCCCTTATCCTTTAGAAATACCCCACACGAAGAAAAAAAATAATCAAATTTTCTGCTAGATCCCTTATTTCCCTGGGATTGTAGTTCAATTGGTCAGAGCACCGCCCTGTCAAGGCGGAAGCTGCGGGTTCGAGCCCCGCCAGTCCCGCCGGATCCAATATCCAATAAATGCATCAATTCATTTTTCCCTTTAATATGAACTAATAAAGGGTGTCGGGGGCATACTTTCATTCCCATTTCTTTCCTATTTTTCTTAATTTTTAGAGCACAGCAAAGAAATCCCCACCCCAAAAATAGTTCATTTAATGAATATTAGATCTTTTGTACAGCCTCATCTTTATCAAAATTCTTTATCTTCCAAAAAATCACAGTAAAAAGGGGAGTTTAGAACTTAACTCTTTTTTTTTCCATTTCCCTTTTATTGTTTGTTTCTGTTTAGGTTTGTAACTATGTGACTAATAGAAGTGGAAAGGCAATCTGGCGATCCTTCATCAGATGATTGTACAAGGAAGGCACAAGGTAGGTGAAAAAAATAAGGAAATGGATGATAACTAAAAGAATTTTGGATTGATTGAGTCAGGAATCCTAATTTGGGTTGGTATGGATAAAAGAATTTCCTATGTTATACTATTCAAGTCTCGACGACGAATTGATTTGATAGATCCGATATTGTTATTCATGATATTGATCCGATTCAATAGCATCGAGAGGTAATTCAGTCATTGAATTTACAGACGAAAAATTTTTCATCTCTAGGGGATTAAATCCCGAGTTATTGCGAAGTAAAAAAACCGATGAGATTATGGAAGTCAATATTCTTGCATTTATTGCTACTGCATTATTCATTCTAGTTCCTACCGCCTTTCTACTTATCATTTACGTAAAAACAGTCAGTCAAAATGATTAATTCAATTGAATTTTAAAATTCATTTGAATGAAACTTTCCTTCTGAGTTCTTATCAAGAATTTTCGAAGTCAAATTAAAGGGATTCCAATTTTTCGTTTTAACTTAAATGAAATGAGCAGACTAGAATCGGCAGTATTCTAAGTATTCTAAGAGATAGTATGTATGGGAAGAAAGAAATAGATGAATCTTTCTTCCCATACATACTATCTATCTTTTAATCTAGAAAGGTGTAATTTAGAATAACTTAAGTTTCTGTAGATCAACCTACAATATTAATATTCTTTTCATATCTATATGAATTCCATATATTGTATGGAATTGACATAACACCCAATTTGCTATATCTATTTGTTCCGATCAATCGAAAATAATCTTATCTTAGGATTCTAATTCTTTTCCTTTTACTAATGAAACCTAACCAATTTTTAACGCCCGAAACATGATATGAAATAAGTCGATAAAGCATAAATCGCCTTTCTAAAATGAGAAACCAAGCGGAAAATGCCCAATATGTGACTTGCCCAAGGCAAGATCTTATTGTTGCATAGTCGTTCGTTAGACAACCACTATCTCATTTCTCATAGAAAATGCCTATACACTTAACAAAACGACTTCTTCATTGAACAGTAAAGAGAGAAAGAAATTAAAAAAAGGGGCCGGTCTTCCTCAGTATCTATCTATAAAGTATAGTAAGAGCCCATTCCATTGATTGAAATAGCAAATTTCGGAATAATTTTAGGTTGTCAAAAATTTATAACCCTCTTAATCCCTTTCTTGTCGAAATAGAAACACAGGAGTCGCTGCTATATCTCTTTGATTGAAAGAGTATTATATGATTCATATCATAGATTACTCCATTGGACTCCAACGGTATTCGAAATCGAGAGATTTTTATTTGAAAAAATTCAAAGCGTGTCGCAGAACGATCTATAAAACAATTGATACGGTTTGATTCCTCAACTCAATTAAATTAGTAGTACTTCTAGAGCCCACTTCTTCCCCACACTACGAGTGAAAGGGAAAATGTAAACACTACCATTAAAGCAGCCCAAGCGAGACTTACTATATCCATGTGAACTATGTCCCCTATCTCTATAAATACGAAGAAATTATTCTATTATTCCTCACTAATAATAGTGGAATCAATGGCGGAGAGTCAAAAAAAGATTCTGACCGAACACCGTTGATAAACCAATCCAATAAATCAATTATGATTTCGAGTCGGGAAAGATTAAACACAAGAAAAAAATACGTAGTAACATCCCAAAGGAATGGGAACATGGAACAATTAACAATAAGAATAATAAGACCTATTCTTTTTTGATTTTGTTGACCTTGATAAGTAAAAATAGAAAAGGAGAAATCACTAAAAAAGAGAAATCACTATCTATTACAGACCTCTATTTCTACATTTGATATCCCTTTTCCCAATTATCGCTGTGAAACAGGGGGTTTTCCTAGGGGTTGCCGAAAAGAAATTCTGTCTTTTTCCTTTTCCTCTTTTTTCTAGAAAGGTCAATTATCCATTGAATCTAATATTGATTAGATACCTGAACACTCAGAGATTCTCGCGAGTCCGTCGTATATAAAGCAACTTCCGCCCCTTTCCAAAACGATTAATTGAATCAGATTGGAGAGCCTGATAGGAAATCTGATTCAATTAATAGGTATTAGATACTCCCTTAGTAATAGAAGGTAGTCGTGAAGTCTTGATAGCCCCTCTCCCGAATATTTCCTTGCATCCTAGATGCGAAAGAGGATTCACAAGCTTTTTTTTAGAAAAGCTTCAGACCACATGCTTAGAATTCTCAACAGTTTGTTTCCTCTGCTTCTACTAGGGAAGAATTCTGCGAGTTATATCAGCAGAACAGAAGAGAAGAAGAGAGTTCGAGTTTTTTGTTGATCAGGCGACACCCGGATTTGAACTGGGGAAAAAGGATTTGCAGTCCCCCGCCTTACCACTCGGCCATGCCGCCAAAATGATCCAAAATGGAGGAAAATTTTCTCGGATTAATGAATTTTTATTGTACTTGCATTTTGACTCCCATTTTCCTTAAAACTTTTCCTAACAGAAACACTCCTTTTGGATTTGATCCATCCCCTGATTGATTGGATAGTATCTGAAACTCCACAATCCTAAAAACATTCTCTTGCTTTTCTATTGAAAAAGAAAATGTGAATTTTCAGTCGAAAAATTTGAACCATTAACTATTTTCTTACTTGTTTCTTACTTGGAATTCATGAACGATTCTGGGATTTGAATCTCAAATTGTGTTTTCCTAATGACATAAGAAAATACAAATTGAGACAGAACTAATCAGTATTGATTTTTTGATTGAAAAAAATCCTTCTCAATTTCAATTATAACAAAAGATATGAGTATATGTAAACCCCAGAACATAAATTGTTACACAGATATCTATTTTTTAGATATGTTGTCGATAGGGAATTATCATCAAATTTTCTTACTTCACTTTTGGATTGAATAGAACTTTTGATAAAGCACGACCTCGGCTGTCCCGAATAGAACCGGCAATAAAAGAGAAGTCGGATATTCTAACTATCTGCATACTTGTTTAATAAATGCACGCCTTGTTATACACTTCAAATCATATTGTACTCAAAAAAAAATCAGTTTAAAGTACAAATATCTCTCTTCTCTGCGAATCTTTTTTTTTTTTTTTGAACAACGAAATCCCTAACATAAAGGCGGTTAAGTGCTAAAAAATGGATTCTATATTGTTTCTCATTTTTGTATCTTTGTCTTTATCTCCCCAATACCAAATCCTTTTATTTTTTCTCAAATTCAAATATGTAATCAAATATGTAATATTATATCAAATATGTAATATCATAATAATGGTATAATTAAAATCATTTGATTTTTGTTTTGCTATTCCATAACAAATCCTATTACTTTAATAAGTCTAAGTGACAGAATTCTGTTTCTAGGACTCTTTTCTAAATTCCTTTCCATTTAGATCTATTGCAACTTCCAATTAAAGTAGAAAATTCTCTTTATTCCTCCGTTCATACGTAGTTGATACATTTTATTCCAAATATGGAGTTGGGTAAAATTTCATGTAATTCAGTAAACAGAATAGAAATTCCATCAGTGCTAGATCGTCGATCTACTTCAATGAAGAATGTACTTACTAAGTGGGATTTTTTGAGAAATGGGAAATTCAAAATGCTCGGGGATGAAAATGAGGCAATGTCTACAATACCTGGATTTAATCAGATCCAATTTGAAGGATTTTGTAAGTTCATTGATCAGGGTTTGACAGAAGAACTTTATAAGTTTCCAAAAATTGAAG